ATGCTAGCGTAGCTTAACTAAAGCATAACACTGAAGATGTTAAGACGGACCCTAGAAAGGTCCCGTAAGCACAAAGGCTTGGTCCTGACTTTACTGTCAGCTTTGGCTAAACTTACACATGCAAGTCTCCGCCCCCCTGTGAGAATGCCCACAGTTTTCTGCCCGAAAACAAGGAGCCGGTATCAGGCACACTCCCCGCAGCCCATGACACCTTGCTTAGCCACACCCTCAAGGGAACTCAGCAGTGATAGACATTAAGCCATAAGTGAAAACTTGACTTAGTTAAAGCCAAGAGGGCCGGTAAAACTCGTGCCAGCCACCGCGGTTATACGAGAGGCTCAAGTTGACAGACATCGGCGTAAAGAGTGGTTAGGAAGTTTTTGAAACTAAAGCCGAACGCCCTCAGAACTGTTATACGTGCCCGAGGGTAAGAAGCCCCACTACGAAAGTGGCTTTATATCTCCGACTCCACGAAAGCTGCGAAACAAACTGGGATTAGATACCCCACTATGCCCAGCCCTAAACTTTGATAGCCCACTACACCCGCTATCCGCCCGGGTACTACGAGCACTAGCTTAAAACCCAAAGGACTTGGCGGTGCTTTAGATCCACCTAGAGGAGCCTGTTCTAGAACCGATAACCCCCGTTAAACCTCACCCTCTCTTGTTCTTCCCGCCTATATACCGCCGTCGTCAGCTTACCCTGTGAAGGAACCACAGTAAGCAGAACTAGTACAACTCAAAACGCCAGGTCGAGGTGTAGCATATGAGAGGGGAAGAAATGGGCTACATTCCCTACTACAGGGAACACGAACAATGTAATGAAATATGCATTAGAAGGAGGATTTAGCAGTAAGCAGAAAATAGAGCGTTCCGCTGAAACCGGCCCTGAAGCGCGCACACACCGCCCGTCACTCTCCCCAAGCCAACCAGCACCCTATAAATAATACATTTCACCGGTAAAGGGGAGGCAAGTCGTAACATGGTAAGTGTACCGGAAGGTGCACTTGGAAAAATCAGAGTGTAGCTAAGCCAGAAAAGCATCTCCCTTACACTGAGAAGTCACCCGTGCAAATCGGGTCACCCTGACACCCAATAGCTAGCCCACCCACCAACCCCAAACCCACCCTATCTATACCCCCAAACACACCACCACCCAACAAACAAACCATTTTCCCACCTAAGTACGGGCGACGAAAAAGGACCTAGGAGCAACAGAGAAAGTACCGCAAGGGAAAGCTGAAAGAGTAATGAAACAACCCAGTAAAGCACTAAAAAGCAGAGACCGCCCCTCGTACCTTTTGCATCATGATTTAGCCAGAAAACCTTAAGCAAAAAGCATTATAGTTTAATACCCCGAAACTAAGCGAGCTACTCCAAGACAGTCTAATTTATAGGACCACCCCGTCTCTGTGGCAAAAGAGTGGGAAGAACTTTGAGTAGAGGTGACAGACCTACCGAGCCTAGTTATAGCTGGTTGCCTGAGAACTGAATAGAAGTTCAGCCCTTTAAATTCTTTACCCCCATTGGCCCAAGGCCTCCACACCGAACAAAAGAAACTAAAGGAGTTAGTCAAAGGGGGTACAGCCCCTTTGAAACAAGATACAACTTTCCAAGGAGGGTAAAGATCACAACAAACTTAAAGGCCTAATGTCCTAGTGGGCCTAAAAGCAGCCACCTACCCAGAAAGCGTTAAAGCTCGAACATTACATAACCAGCCTTCTAATAAAGACAACACAATCTCACCCCCCTAAACCTACCAGGCCGTTCCATAAAAATATGGAAGTGTTTATGCTAATATGAGTAATAAGAGAGACCCCCTCTCTCCCCGCACAAGTGTAACTCGGAACGAACCATTCACCGACCATTAACGGCCCCAAAATAAAGAGGGCACTAGACAAAAAACAAACAACTAGAAAACCACCTAACCCCCCACCGTTAACCCCACACTGGTGTGCCAACCGGGAAAGACTAAAAGAAAAAGAAGGAACTCGGCAAACACAAGCCTCGCCTGTTTACCAAAAACATCGCCTCTTGTACCCCTAAACATAAGAGGTCCCGCCTGCCCTGTGACTATAAGTTTAACGGCCGCGGTATTTTGACCGTGCAAAGGTAGCGCAATCACTTGTCTTTTAAATGAAGACCTGTATGAATGGCATAACGAGGGCTTAACTGTCTCCTTTTTCCAGTCAATGAAATTGATCTCCCCGTGCAGAAGCGGGGATATTGACATAAGACGAGAAGACCCTATGGAGCTTTAGACGCCAGAACAGACCATGTTAAGCACCCCTAAAATAAAAGACAAAACTGATTGGCCCCTGTTCTAATGTCTTTGGTTGGGGCGACCGCGGGGAAACAAACAACCCCCATGTGGACCGGGAGCACACTACTCCTACAACCCAGAGTTACAACTCCAAGCAACAGAATTTCTGACCAACAAGATCCGGCATATAGCCGATCAACGGACCGAGTTACCCTAGGGATAACAGCGCAATCCTCTTTTAGAGCCCATATCGACAAGAGGGTTTACGACCTCGATGTTGGATCAGGACATCCTAATGGTGCAGCCGCTATTAAGGGTTCGTTTGTTCAACGATTAAAGTCCTACGTGATCTGAGTTCAGACCGGAGTAATCCAGGTCAGTTTCTATCTATGCCACGATCTTTTCTAGTACGAAAGGACCGAAAAGAAGAGGCCCCTGTTTCCAATATGCCTCACCCTCACCTATTGAAACCAACTAAAATAGGCAAAAGGGCGTACCCCCTAGCCTAAGAAAATGGCTTGTTAAAGTGGCAGAGCCCGGACACTGCAAAAGACCTAAGCCCTTTCCACGGAGGTTCAAGTCCTCCCTTTAACTATGCTCTCAACACTAATTACATCCATCCTCAACCCCCTAATCCTGATTGTATTTGTTCTTCTAGCCGTCGCACTCCTCACACTTGTCGAACGAAAAGTCCTCGGTTACATGCAATTACGAAAAGGCCCAAACGTCGTAGGCCCTTACGGCCTCCTCCAACCAATTGCAGACGGACTAAAACTTTTTATAAAAGAGCCCGTTCGACCCTCCACCTCCTCCCCCGTCCTCTTCCTTTTTACCCCCATACTAGCCCTCACCCTGGCACTTACCCTTTGAACTCCAATACCCCTCCCCTTCCCAATAGCAGACCTTAATCTCGGCATCCTCTTTATTCTTGCCCTCTCCAGTTTAGCAGTCTATTCTATCCTCGGCTCAGGATGAGCCTCCAATTCAAAATATGCCTTAATCGGGGCCCTCCGAGCTGTCGCACAGACTATTTCCTACGAAGTAAGCTTAGGGCTCATTCTTCTAAATGCCATCATTTTTACTGGAGGCTTCACCCTACAAACATTTAGCGTCGCCCAAGAAAGCATCTGGCTAATTTTTCCCGCCTGGCCTTTAGCCGCTATATGATACATTTCCACACTCGCAGAAACAAACCGAGCCCCCTTCGACCTCACAGAGGGCGAATCAGAACTCGTCTCCGGCTTTAACGTAGAATACGCAGGAGGCCCCTTCGCCCTCTTCTTCCTCGCCGAATACGCCAACATTCTCCTAATAAACACACTCTCTGCAACATTATTTTTAGGCGCCTCCATCCTACACTCAACCCCAGAAGTTACAACAACAAACCTTATGATTAAAGCAACTCTTCTCTCCGTCCTCTTCCTATGAGTTCGTGCTTCCTACCCACGATTTCGTTACGATCAACTCATACACCTAATCTGAAAAAACTTCCTCCCATTAACCCTTGCCCTAGTAATTTGACACCTTTCCCTTCCAATCGCACTAACAGGCCTACCTCCACAACTGTAGCCTGGAGTTGTGCCTGAAGCAAAGGGCCACTTTGATAGAGTGAACTATGAGGGTTAAAGTCCCTCCAACTCCTTAGAAAGAAGGGGCTCGAACCCTACCTGAAGAGATCAAAACTCTTAGTGCTTCCACTACACCACTTCCTAGTAAAGTCAGCTAAATAAGCTTTTGGGCCCATACCCCAAACATGTTGGTTAAACTCCTTCCTTTACTAATGAATCCTTACATCTTGGCCATTCTTCTCTTTGGCTTAGGCCTTGGCACCACAATTACATTTGCTAGCTCCCACTGACTCCTCGCCTGAATAGGCCTTGAAATAAACACGCTAGCCATTATCCCCCTGATAGCTCAACACCACCACCCCCGCGCTGTCGAAGCTACAACCAAATATTTTTTAACCCAAGCTGCTGCAGCAGCCACCCTTCTATTTGCAAGCATTACTAACGCCTGATTAACAGGCCAATGAGAAATTCAACAAATCACACACCCCCTCCCAACCACAATAATCACCCTTGCCCTCGCCCTCAAAATCGGCCTAGCTCCCCTTCATGCTTGACTTCCCGAAGTTCTGCAAGGACTGGACCTTACCACAGGCTTAATTCTTTCGACCTGACAAAAGCTTGCCCCCTTCGCCCTAATTCTTCAAATCCAACCTTCAAACTCAACCACTCTTATTATTTTAGGCCTCGCATCCACCCTCATTGGAGGCTGAGGCGGGCTAAACCAAACACAACTCCGTAAAATTCTTGCTTACTCATCAATCGCCCACCTAGGTTGAATAATTCTTGTTTTACAATTCTCCCCCTCAATTACACTCCTCACCCTTTTAACCTACTTCATTATAACATTCTCAACATTCCTCGTATTTAAACTCAACAAATCCACAAACATTAATACTCTCGCTACATCCTGAGCGAAAGCCCCCGCCCTCACAGCTCTCACCCCCCTCATTCTCCTTTCATTAGGAGGCCTCCCCCCTCTCACAGGCTTTATACCAAAATGACTAATTCTTCAAGAATTAACCAAACAAGGCCTTGCTCCTACTGCAACCCTAGCAGCCCTCTCAGCGCTCCTCAGCCTATACTTTTACCTACGCCTTTCCTACGCAATAGCCCTCACCATCTCCCCCAACAACCTTACAGGCACAACCCCCTGACGTCTTCCTTCCACCCAACTAACTTATCCCCTCGCCACTTCAACTGCAATGACAATTTGCCTCCTACCACTCACCCCCGCCATCTCAGCCTTATTGACCCCCTAAGGGGCTTAGGATAGTACCCAGACCAAGGGCCTTCAAAGCCCTAAGCGGGAGTGAAAATCTCCCAGCCCCTGTTAAGACTTGCGGGATACTAACCCACATCTTCTGCATGCAAAACAGACACTTTAATTAAGCTAAAGCCTTACTAGACAGGAAGGCCTCGATCCTACAAACTCTTAGTTAACAGCTAAGCGCTCAAACCAACAAGCATCTGTCTAACCTTTCCCCCGCCCGCCTCTAAAAGGGCGGGGGAAAGCCCCGGCAGGGGCTAACCTGCCACTTCAGATTTGCAATCTGACATGTATAACACCTCGAGGCTTGATAAGAAGAGGACTTGAACCTCTGTGCATGGGGCTACAATCCACCGCTTGACACTCAGCCATCTTACCTGTGGCAATCACACGTTGATTCTTCTCAACTAATCACAAAGACATCGGCACCCTCTATCTAGTATTTGGTGCTTGAGCCGGAATAGTAGGAACCGCGCTAAGCCTCCTAATTCGGGCAGAACTAAGCCAGCCCGGCTCTCTCCTCGGAGACGACCAGATTTATAATGTAATTGTTACAGCACATGCTTTTGTAATAATTTTCTTTATAGTAATGCCAATTATGATTGGAGGCTTTGGAAACTGACTAGTACCACTCATGATTGGTGCCCCAGATATGGCCTTCCCTCGAATGAACAACATGAGTTTCTGACTCCTCCCTCCCTCATTCCTCCTCCTCCTCGCCTCATCTGGAGTCGAAGCAGGTGCCGGCACAGGGTGAACTGTTTACCCCCCGCTCGCAGGCAATCTTGCCCATGCTGGACCTTCTGTCGACTTAACCATCTTCTCCCTCCACTTGGCCGGGGTATCATCTATTTTAGGCGCAATTAATTTCATTACAACAATCATTAACATGAAACCCCCCGCCATCTCTCAATATCAGACACCCCTATTTGTATGGTCCGTTCTAATTACAGCAGTATTACTTCTTCTATCCCTACCCGTTCTTGCCGCCGGCATCACAATACTTCTCACAGACCGAAACCTAAACACAACCTTCTTTGATCCTGCCGGAGGAGGAGACCCCATCCTTTACCAACACTTATTCTGATTCTTTGGACACCCTGAAGTTTACATTCTTATCCTCCCCGGCTTTGGAATAATCTCCCACATTGTTGCTTACTATGCGGGTAAAAAAGAACCTTTCGGATATATGGGAATGGTCTGGGCCATGATGGCTATCGGCCTCCTAGGGTTCATTGTATGAGCCCATCACATGTTCACCGTAGGGATGGACGTAGACACACGGGCTTACTTTACTTCCGCCACAATAATTATTGCCATCCCAACCGGAGTAAAAGTCTTCAGCTGACTGGCCACTCTGCACGGCGGTGCCATTAAATGAGAAACCCCACTCTTATGAGCGCTAGGCTTCATCTTCCTCTTTACAGTTGGAGGTCTAACCGGGATTGTCCTAGCCAATTCTTCTCTAGACATTATGCTTCACGACACATATTATGTCGTCGCCCACTTCCACTATGTCCTTTCAATAGGAGCCGTATTCGCCATCGTTGCCGGCTTCGTCCACTGATTCCCCCTATTCTCAGGATACACGCTTCACGACACCTGAACTAAAATCCACTTCGGAGTTATGTTTATCGGAGTCAACCTTACTTTCTTCCCACAACATTTCCTAGGGCTGGCAGGAATGCCTCGTCGGTACTCCGACTATCCCGACGCCTATACCCTTTGAAACACAGTCTCTTCTATTGGCTCAATGATCTCAATAGTCGCAGTGATTATGTTCCTATTTATTATCTGAGAAGCATTCGCCGCTAAACGAGAAGTTCTATCAGTAGAACTTACAGCAACAAACGTAGAATGACTTCACGGCTGCCCTCCTCCCTACCACACCTTCGAAGAGCCTGCCTTCGTCCAAGTTCAACAAACTTGGCTAGACTACGAAAAATCCACTACCGCCCCCTCAAAAGCCCACTAACGAGAAAGGGAGGAATTGAACCCCCATAAACTGGTTTCAAGCCAGCCACATAACCACTCTGTCACTTTCTTCATAAGACACTAGTAAAGTCGATTATTACATTGCCTTGTCAAGGCAAAATTGCGGGTTAAAACCCCGCGTGTCTTACAACAATGGCACATCCCTCTCAACTAGGATTCCAAGATGCAGCTTCACCTGTAATAGAAGAACTTCTTCACTTCCACGACCACGCCCTAATAATCGTCTTCCTAATCAGCACACTCGTGCTTTACATTATTGTGGCTATAGTAACAACCAAGCTTACTAACAAATTTATCCTAGACTCCCAAGAAATTGAAATCATCTGAACCTTGCTCCCGGCTATTATTCTGATCCTCATCGCCCTCCCCTCCCTACGCATCCTTTACCTCATGGACGAGATCAATGACCCACATCTCACAATTAAGGCCATGGGCCATCAATGATACTGAAGCTACGAGTACACTGATTATGAAGACCTCGGCTTCGATTCTTATATAATCCCAACACAAGACCTGGCCCCAGGTCAGTTTCGCCTCCTAGAAACAGACCATCGAATAGTGGTTCCAGTTGAGTCCCCCATTCGAATTTTAATCTCAGCCGAAGACGTACTTCACTCCTGAGCCGTCCCAAGCCTAGGAGTAAAAATAGACGCCGTCCCTGGACGCCTAAACCAAACAGCATTTATTGCATCCCGTCCCGGAGTTTTCTATGGGCAATGCTCTGAAATTTGCGGCGCAAACCACAGCTTTATGCCTATCGTGGTAGAAGCAGTCCCACTAGAACACTTTGAAAACTGATCATCCTTAATACTTGAAGACGCTTCGCTAAGAAGCTAAATAGGGAATAGCGTTAGCCTTTTAAGCTAAAGATTGGTGGCCCCCACCCACCCCTAGCGAGATGCCACAACTTAACCCCGCGCCTTGATTTGCCATCCTAGTCTTCTCTTGACTAATTTTCCTAACAGTCATTCCCCCAAAAGTTCTAGCACACACTTTCCCAAACGACCCCACTCTCCAAAGCACAGAGAAACCCAAAACAGAGCCCTGAACCTGACCATGACACTAAGCTTCTTTGACCAATTTATGAGCCCCACATACCTGGGAATTCCCCTAATTGCCCTTGCTCTTAGCCTACCTTGAATCCTCTATCCAAAGCCCACTACACGTTGATTAAATAACCGTCTCATTACACTCCAAGGATGATTTATTAACCGCTTTACCCAACAAATTTTCCAACCCTTAAGCTTAGGGGGCCATAAGTGAGCCACCCTCCTCGCCTCCCTTATACTCTTTCTTATTACCTTAAACATACTTGGCCTTCTACCCTACACCTTCACCCCCACAACACAGCTTTCTCTCAACATAGCCTTCGCTGTACCCCTCTGACTTGCTACAGTCATTATTGGTATACGAAACCAACCTACACATGCGCTAGGCCACCTTCTGCCAGAAGGCACTCCTACCCTCCTGATCCCTATCCTAATCATTATCGAAACAATTAGCCTATTTATCCGGCCCCTCGCACTTGGAGTTCGACTAACCGCAAACCTCACAGCTGGCCACCTTTTAATTCAACTCATCGCCACTGCCGCCTTCGTTCTTCTTCCCCTTATACCTACAGTGGCAATTCTGACCGCAGTACTACTCTTTCTTCTGACCCTTCTAGAAGTTGCAGTAGCCATGATCCAAGCCTACGTCTTTGTCCTTCTTTTAAGCCTTTATCTACAAGAAAACGTCTAATGGCCCATCAAGCACACGCATATCACATAGTTGACCCCAGCCCATGACCCCTAACAGGCGCAGTAGCCGCCCTTCTAATAACCTCCGGTTTAGCAATCTGAATGCACTTCCACAATACAACCTTAATAACCCTAGGTCTAATTCTCCTCCTCCTAACAATATACCAGTGATGACGAGATATCATTCGAGAGGGGACATTCCAAGGACACCACACCCCTCCTGTCCAAAAAGGCCTTCGATACGGAATAATCCTCTTTATTACCTCAGAAGTTTTCTTTTTCCTGGGATTCTTCTGAGCCTTCTACCACTCTAGTCTTGCCCCCACCCCTGAGCTAGGAGGCTGCTGACCCCCTACAGGAATCACCCCACTTGACCCCTTCGAAGTACCCCTCCTCAACACAGCCGTCCTACTAGCTTCTGGAGTAACAGTCACCTGAGCACACCATAGTATTATAGAAGGGCATCGAAAAGAAGCTATTCAATCCCTTGCCCTAACCATTCTTTTAGGCTTCTATTTCACCTTCCTCCAAGCCATAGAATACTACGAAGCCCCTTTTACAATCGCAGATGGAGTTTACGGCTCCACCTTCTTCGTAGCAACCGGCTTCCACGGACTTCACGTAATTATTGGCTCTACCTTCCTAGCCGTCTGCCTTCTACGACAAGTCCAATACCACTTTACATCAGAACATCACTTTGGATTCGAAGCAGCTGCCTGATACTGACACTTTGTAGACGTTGTCTGACTATTCCTCTACATCTCAATTTACTGATGAGGCTCATATCTTTCTAGTATTAAAGCTAGTACATGTGACTTCCAATCACTTAGTCTTGGTTAAAGCCCAAGGAAAGATAATGAATTTAATCACAACAATACTTATTATTTCTATTACCCTCTCCACTATTCTAGCCATCGTCTCTTTCTGACTACCCCAAATAACCCCCGACCACGAAAAGCTCTCCCCCTACGAATGTGGCTTCGACCCCCTAGGGTCCGCCCGCCTACCCTTCTCCCTTCGCTTCTTCCTCGTCGCAATCCTCTTCCTCCTATTCGACCTAGAAATTGCACTACTCCTTCCCCTTCCCTGAGGAGACCAGCTCTCTTCTCCCCTCATAACATTCGTCTGAGCCTTCGCTGTTCTTGTCCTACTAACCCTCGGGCTGATCTATGAATGAATCCAAGGCGGCCTAGAATGGGCTGAATAGGCTGTTAGTTTAAGAAAAACCCTTGATTTCGGCTCAAGAACTTGTGGTTAAAGTCCACAACCGTCTAATGACTCCCACACACTTCGCCTTCTCCTCGACCTTCCTTCTAGGCCTAGCAGGCCTAGCATTCCACCGAACCCACCTTCTTTCCGCCCTCCTGTGTTTGGAAGGTATGATACTCTCACTCTTCATTGCCCTCTCCCTATGGACCCTCCAACTAAACTCCGCCAGCTTTTCAGCCTCCCCCATGCTTCTTCTAGCTTTCTCAGCCTGCGAAGCAAGCGCCGGTCTTGCCCTACTCGTTGCCACTGCTCGAACCCACGGAACAGACCGACTCCAAAGCCTAAACCTCCTACAATGCTAAAAATTCTCCTCCCCACTATCATGCTTGTTCCCACTATTTGAGCCACCCCCGCCAAACACCTCTGATCCACTGCCCTTTCATACAGTTTAATTATCTCCTTAATCAGCTTAACCTGGCTTAAGTCATCCGCAGAATCAGGCTGATCCTTCCTTAGCCCCTACATGGCAACTGACCCCCTCTCCACCCCCCTTCTTGCACTAACCTGCTGGCTCCTCCCCCTAATAATCCTTGCAAGCCAGAACCACACAGCATCCGAACCTATTTCCCGCCAACGAGCCTACATCACCCTCCTGACATCCCTACAAATCTTCCTCATCATAGCTTTCAGCGCAACCGAAGTAATTATATTTTATATTATATTTGAAGCCACCCTCATTCCAACCCTAGTAATTATCACCCGCTGGGGTAATCAAACAGAACGACTAAACGCAGGGACTTACTTTCTATTCTACACATTAGCAGGCTCACTCCCCCTCCTTGTCGCCCTCCTACTACTCCAAAACAGCACTGGAACCTTGTCCCTTCTAACACTACAATATGCTCCTTCCATACAGCTCTCTTCTTTTGCCGACAAGCTATGATGAGCCGGCTGCCTACTCGCCTTCCTAGTAAAAATACCCCTTTACGGAGCCCACCTTTGACTTCCCAAAGCACACGTTGAAGCTCCAATCGCCGGCTCTATAGTACTAGCCGCAGTATTACTAAAACTTGGGGGCTACGGAATAATGCGAATAATAATTATACTAGAACCTCTTACCAAAGAACTCAGTTACCCCTTCATTATCTTTGCCCTCTGAGGGGTAATTATAACAGGCTCAATTTGCCTCCGCCAAACAGATCTAAAGTCCCTAATTGCCTACTCATCAGTGAGCCATATGGGTCTCGTGGCAGCAGGTATCTTAATTCAAACTCCCTGGGGCTTTACAGGTGCCCTCATTCTAATAATCGCACACGGTCTAACTTCCTCCGCCCTCTTCTGCCTAGCTAACACAAATTATGAACGAACACACAGCCGAACTATAATTTTAGCCCGAGGTCTCCAAATGGTTCTGCCCCTAATAACCGCATGATGATTTATTGCCAGCCTCGCAAACCTTGCTCTTCCCCCTCTCCCAAACTTAATAGGAGAACTAATAATTATTACCTCCCTATTCCACTGATCCTGATGAACAATCGCACTCACAGGGGCTGGAACCCTAATTACCGCAGGCTACTCCCTATACATATTCCTCATAACACAACGAGGACCTCTACCAACACATATTATTTCCCTCGACCCAACACACTCCCGAGAACACTTACTCATAGCCCTTCATCTCCTCCCCCTTATTCTCCTCATCTCCAAACCCGAACTAATTTGAGGATGAACCGCCTGTAGATATAGTTTAACAAAAATATTAGATTGTGATTCTAAAGACAGAGGTTAAAACCCCCTTATCCACCGAGAGAGGTTGGCAACAACAAAGACTGCTAATCTTTGCCTCTTGGGTTGAACTCCCAAGCTCACTCGCCCCGCTTCTAAAGGATAACAGCTCATCCGTTGGTCTTAGGAACCAAAAACTCTTGGTGCAAATCCAAGTAGCAGCTATGCACCTCACCTCAACCGTTATAGCCACCAGCCTAATCACCATTTTTCTCCTACTCACATTCCCCGTTCTTACCTCCTTCTCCCCCCGCCCCCTTCCCCCCGACTGAGCACTAACTCAGGTCAAAACAGCAGTAAAATGAGCTTTCTTTATTAGCATCCTCCCTCTCTGCCTCTTCCTCAACGAAGGCGCAGAAGCAATCATTACCAGCTGAACTTGAATAAACACCCACACCTTCGATGTAAGTGTCAGCCTCAAATTTGACATTTATTCAATTATTTTTACCCCCGTCGCCCTCTACGTCACCTGATCTATCCTAGAATTTGCCTCCTGATATATACATGCCGACCCAAACATAAATCGTTTTTTTAAATATCTGCTAATCTTCCTCATCGCTATAATTATCCTTGTTACCGCAAACAATATATTTCAACTATTCATCGGTTGAGAAGGCGTCGGAATTATATCCTTTCTCCTCATCGGCTGATGATACGGCCGTGCAGACGCAAACACCGCTGCCCTTCAAGCAGTAATCTATAACCGAGTAGGAGACATCGGTCTAATTTTTGCCATAGCTTGAATCGCAACCTCCCTTAATTCCTGAGAAATACAACAAATATTTACTTTGTCCAAAGACTTTGACCTAACTTACCCCCTCATTGGCCTCATCATTGCTGCCACTGGTAAGTCCGCTCAATTCGGCCTCCATCCCTGGCTTCCTTCTGCCATAGAAGGTCCTACACCGGTCTCTGCCCTACTGCATTCAAGCACCATAGTAGTAGCAGGCATCTTCCTCCTTATCCGCATGAGCCCTATGCTAGAAAATAACCACACCGCCCTGACTATCTGCCTTTGCCTAGGAGCCCTCACCACCCTATTTACCGCAACCTGCGCCCTTACCCAAAATGACATCAAAAAAATCGTTGCCTTCTCAACATCAAGTCAATTGGGCCTAATAATAGTAACAATTGGACTCAACCAACCACAACTTGCCTTCCTCCACATCTGTACCCACGCATTCTTTAAAGCCATGCTTTTCCTCTGCTCAGGGTCCATTATCCACAGCCTAAACGACGAACAAGACATCCGAAAAATAGGAGGCATACATCACCTAACCCCCTTCACTTCCTCCTGCTTAACTATCGGAAGCTTAGCTCTCACAGGAACTCCCTTCTTAGCAGGGTTCTTCTCTAAAGATGCCATTATTGAAGCCCTAAACACATCTTACCTAAACGCCTGAGCCCTCTTCCTCACCCTCCTAGCCACTTCTTTCACCGCTGTCTACAGCCTCCGAGTAATTTTCTTTGTCTCAATAGGCCACCCCCGCTTTAACCCGCTTTCCCCCATCAACGAAAACAACCCAACAGTTATTAACCCCATCAAACGATTAGCCTGAGGAAGCATTATCGCCGGCCTCCTAATCACCTCCAACATTACACCCCTAAAAACACCAGTTATATCCATACCTCTTCTTCTCAAAACTGCCGCCCTAGCGGTAACTATTATCGGCCTTCTCACCGCACTAGAACTCGCCTCACTAACCAATAAACAATACAAGCCAACCCCAAAACTTTCTCCCCACCATTTCTCTAACATATTAGGATTCTTCCCAATAGTTGTCCATCGCCTTGCTCCCAAACTTAACCTAGTTTTAGGACAAACCATTGCCTCCCAAACAGTCGACCAAACATGGTTAGAAAAAGTCGGTCCAAAAGCAACTGCCACCCTCAACCTCCCCCTAATTACAACAACCAACAATATTCAACAAGGTATAATCAAAACCTACCTCTCACTCTTCTTCTTCACCTTCAGCCTAGCTCTCCTACTGCTACTTTATTAAACAGCTCGAAGAGCCCCTCGACTTAACCCCCGCGTTAACTCCAACACCACAAACAACGTTAACAACAACACTCAGGCCCCCATCACCAAAACACCGCCACCTACCGAATACATCAAAGCTACCCCTCCAATATCCCCCCGAAAAACAGAGAACTCAGCAAACTCATCAGCAGACACTCAAGCCCCCTCATATCACCCACTTCAAAACAACCCTGCCGCCGTACACACCCCCACCATATAAGCCATCATCACCCCCAAAACAGGCCAACTGCCTCAACCCTCCGGGTAAGGCTCAGCCGCCAACGCCGCCGAATATGCAAACACAACCAGCATTCCCCCCAAATAAATCAAAAACAAGACCAAAGACAAGAAAGACCCCCCATGCCCCACTAACACCCCACACCCCATACCTGCTACCGCAACCAATCCTAATGCCGCAAAATACGGCGAAGGATTAGAAGCAACCGCCGCAAGACCTAATACCAACCCAAACAAGAATATAAACATAATATAAACCATAGTTTCTGCCAGGACTTTAACCAGGACTAATGACTTGAAAAACCACCGTTGTTATTCAACTACAAAAACAATAATGGCCAACCTCCGAAAAACCCACCCCCTCCTAAAAATCGCAAACGACGCTCTAGTTGACCTCCCAGCTCCCTCAAACATCTCCGTCTGATGGAATTTTGGATCTCTACTAGGACTCTGCCTAGCAGCCCAAATCCTAACAGGCCTCTTTCTAGCCATACACTATACCTCCGACATCGCCACAGCCTTCTCCTCCGTCGCCCACATTTGTCGAGACGTAAACTATGGCTGACTCATTCGAAACATACACGCCAATGGCGCATCCTTTTTCTTCATTTGTATTTACCTCCACATCGGGCGAGGCCTATACTACGGCTCTTACCTGTACAAAGAAACCTGAAACATTGGAGTTATCCTCCTCCTCTTAACCATAATAACAGCCTTCGTAGGCTACGTCCTCCCATGAGGACAAATGTCATTCTGAGGCGCTACCGTCATTACAAACCTTCTTTCCGCAGTCCCTTACATTGGCAACTCATTAGTTCAATGAATTTGAGGAGGATTCTCCGTAGACAACGCCACCCTAACTCGCTTTTTCGCCTTCCACTTCCTTCTCCCCTTCATCATTGCAGCTGCAACAATAGTCCACCTTATTTTTCTCCACGAAACCGGATCAAACAACCCCACAGGCCTAAACTCAGACGCCGACAAAATTTCCTTCCACCCCTACTTTTCTTACAAAGACTTATTAGGCTTCGCAATTCTTTTAATCGCCCTCATTTCCCTGGCCCTTTTCTCCCCCAACCTACTCGGTGACCCTGACAACTTCACCCCCGCAAACCCCCTAGTTACTCCTCCCCACATCAAACCCGAATGATACTTCCTATTTGCCTACGCCATCCTACGCTCAATTCCTAACAAACTTGGCGGAGTTCTCGCCCTCCTATTCTCAATCCTTGTTTTAATAGTTGTGCCTATTCTCCACACCTCCAAACAACGAGGCCTAACTTTCCGCCCCATCACACAATTCTTGTTTTGACTCCTAGTTGCAGATGTCGCCATCCTCACCTGAATTGGAGGCATGCCCGTTGAACACCCCTTTGTTATTATTGGCCAAATTGCATCTTTCCTCTACTTCTTCCTCTTCCTTATTCTTGCCCCCATTACCGGCTGACTAGAAAACAAAATCCTTGAATGACACTGCACTAGTAGCTCAGCGCCAGAGCGCCGGTCTTGTAAACCGGACGTCGAAGGTTAAAGTCCTTCCTACTGCTTCAAAGAAAGGGGATTCTAACCCCTGCCCCTAACTCCCAAAGCTAGGATTCTAATTTAAACTATTCTTTGCCGAGCTCTGCCTTTGTACAAAATGCAATGCATATATGTATTATCACCATTATTCTATATCAAACATATCCTATATATAAATACATTTAATTTTTAATTAAACATAGACTGTCCCCCCACATATTTGACATCAACATTTATAACTAAGATATACATAAACCAATCAACTGAAACTTCCCAAAAACTTGAAAAACCACTGAACGATATTTAAGACCGAACACAACCATTCATACAGTTAAGATATACCAAGTACTCAACATTCGATTCACACCCAAATATTTAATGTAGTAAGAGCCCACCATCAGTTGATTTCTTAATGTTAACGGTTCTTGAAGGTCAAGGACAATTATTCGTGGGGGTTTCACTAAATGAATTATTCCTGGCATCTGGTTCCTATTTCAGGTTCAATAATTGTTATAATTCCCCATTCTTTCATTGACGCTTGCATAAGTTAATGGTGTTAATACATACTCCTCATTACCCAACATGCCGAGCATTCTTTCCAGAGGATAGGGGGTTCTCTTTTTTTTTTTCCTTTCATTTGGCATCTCAGAGTGCATACAGAAATGACAGACAAGGTTGAACATTTTCCTTGCTTGGAGAGAAATAGCATGCATGGTGGATAGATATTTATAGAAGAATTGCATAACTGATATCTAGAGCATAAGATTCAATCAAATATTTTAATTTTCTCCTAACTTTTCTATCAATCTTCGGTTTCTGCGCGCGTTAAACCCCCCCTACCCCCCCAAAACTCCTAAGATCTCTAATATTCCTGTAAACCCCCCGGAAACAGGAAAAGCTCTAGAAGTGACTATCAGCGCTTTAATTTATGCATAAAATATTACTTAATGTGTGTATATATAGTATTATTCATGCACGTATCATACTATCTATGTGTGTATATTATATTATTATAATATTGCAC